ATATTTCTTTTCTTTTTTTTTTCTGTCGACCAGATATCAAGCAAACCCTTTCTAGACTAGTCTAACCTTACTCTATTTATTTTAGTATTTCATCAAAGTTTGAAATTATTTTATAAGTTCATCGCCTTGATTCTATTTTATCAAAAAAAAGGATTCCTTCTCTTTTTTTTGGTTGTCCATTACTTATTATATTATACTTATTTATACTTATTTTATACTTATTATATTATCCTTATTACTTATTCTATTATAAGTAAATCTAAAAAAATAACTGGAAAAATCTAAACTAAGAATAGAAATCTTTGACGAATGGGATCCAGAATTGTTATTATTTCGACACAAGAAAAGGAATTTTACACATCCCTTTCTTGTGCCGAAGGCTAGGAAGACGAAGAATACTCCCTGTAATTATTTGTTCCCCTCATTTATCCTTCCTTTCTATTCTCCGCTTACTTATCTTATGTTTAGTATCTAATCAAATTGAATTTAGAAAACAAAACCCATTCTGTGACATTTCAATCTGACAATAGGATATAATTATACCCCTCAAATTTAGATTGAAAAAAGAAAATAAGGGGTAAAGACAAATAGTCTTCTTCACAATATACATATTTTGAATGCGGTAAAAATAATTCCTAGAGAAAGAATATAAACAAGCAAAAGACTTTTCATACTTTTTTTCATCATACCTAACCTAATTGCCAGGAAGAATTTGTTCTTTTTTACAAATTTGATGTTGATAAATCCACGGATCTAGAAATTCATTTCGGACACTTGAACCTTCTCAAACTGTTTCTTTTTAAGAACCAAAAAGATTTGTGCAAAAACAATAGATGCCAAGAAGAACAAAAGGCCTTGGACACGTAGTGGATCTTGAAGTACTATTTCTGCATCCCCCTGACCAAATCCACCCACATTAGGATTACTTGTTAATGGTTGATCGAGTTTGATAGATTCACCCTCTGAAACAAGAAGTTCTGGTCCTGGGGGGATAATATCAACCACTTGATGTCCATCCAATGCATCCGTTATGGTTATTTCGTACCCCCCTTTTCCTTTTCGTATGATTTTGCTTACTATACCTGTTGCCGTAGCATTATAAACTGTATTGTTACTTTTGTTCCCGTCGGGATAAATCTGACCCCTTCCCCTGTTTCCGCCTACGTATATGGGATATTTTAAGAAATGAACATCCTTATTACTAGCAGGGTCTGGGGAAAGAATAGGAAAGATGATTTCACTATATTTTTGACCAGGAACAGGACCTATCACAAGAATATTTTTCTTAGTGGGGCGGTAGTTCTGAAAAGACAGATTGCCTATCTTTTCTTTCATCTCGGGCGAAATACGATCAGGTGGGGCTAACTCAAACCCCTCCGGTAAAATAAGAACAGCACCCACATTCAAAGCCCCTTTCTTACCATTAGCAAGAACTTGTTTCAGTTGCATATCATAAGGAATTCTAACAACCGCTTCAAATACAGTATCAGGAAGTACCGCTTGTGGAACCTCAATATCCACGGGTTTATTAGCTAAATGGCAATTGGCACATACAATACGCCCAGTTGCTTCTCGTGGATTTTCATACCCCTGCTGCGCAAAAATGGGATATGCATTTGAAATGGATGCCCCGGTTATTATATAGATCATGAGCGATACGGAAATGGATCGAGTAATCTCCTCCTTTATCCAAGAGAAAGTATTTCTAGTTTGCATGGTCCAATCATTGATCCCGAAAATTTCTACAATAAAATTAGGTAGGTCACTAGTATAGTTCCCTATCCACGATTCTGCTATTTACTTTTACTGAAAAAAATTTTACTGAAATAGAGGAGGAATTGGATTCCCCTGATGGGTAGAAAGAGTAAAGTAAGTACGACTTTGCATGCTTTGCTTATATACAAAGTAAGAAAGATTATAATTGAATCCGTGAATCATTTTTCAGTCATTCATTGAATGATAAATAACTACAAGTGACGGAGATACACGATTTAAATAACGAAAGATCCAATATTTAAAAATTGTATCTAGAATGACTGGAAAGGTAGAAACAAGACCAGATATAATTTGATCATTATGAGCAAATCCAAAATCTTTGTAGATATAGCCAATCATTAGTTCCCAACCGTGGGGCGAATGGAATCCGATACATAAATCAGTTAATAAAAGAATAGAAAAAGCTTTTATTGTGTCGCTTAAATTATATAGGAATTCTTGAACCCAAGAGTTAAGAATAACAAGTTCTTCATTCCCAAAAATAGAATAACCACTTAGAATAACGAAACAGATTAGATTTGTCGAGAAGTGCAAAATCGTATGGATACGATCCTCATTGTGCATCTTGATCAATTGGATCGTTTCTTTGTGGATTCCTATACGAAGTTTTTGTAGATGTGTTTCCGGGTATTCTTTTATCATTTCGTCCAACAGGAAGAGTTCCTCTACTTCTATGAATTGTTCTAGAATACTCTTTTCTTGAATATCATTCAAAAAAGTTTCGGATTGCCTAGTATTCCACCCATTAGTAATCCAAGATTTCAGACTTTTATTAAATGAGAGAGAGATCCACCAGGGCAAAAATACTATAGATGCAAGATATAGAAGGGGAGTGAATGCTTTCTTTTTTGCCATTTTTTCATCTGTGAATTGTTAATGAACCCACCTCATTCGTTGACTTTATGTGATCTAATCTTTCTATCAAGCATGACTTTCATTATATTATAAGGTAGGGGCCCATGAATCTATTCTCTGTTTTTTTTTTTGATTCAGTGCTTAGTCCTTGAATCTAAAAAGAATACAGAAATAGAAAATAAGAATCCACTTTGAATTCGAATGTTCGAATGAAATATATATATATATATTATTGTTATATATTATTGTTATATTATATTGTTATATTGTTTCCAGATATCTCAATTGATCAAATTCGAAGCAATTGCCCTCTTTCGATAACTGCCCGAAAGAACCGCTTCAAATAATAAAGATTATTCTATTCAGATTTTGAGACGAAGGAGCTCCCTGTCTATATCAAGATATCAATCAAATATGTCGAAAAATTTTCGCGGGTTATCTAGACTATATATAGTCTAGAGTCCAGGAATAATTGAAAAAAAAAAATTATGAAAAATATTATGATGATCAAAAATGAGTGACAAATAAAGACAGAAAAGTTATCATTACGTTTATCATTATGTTATAAGAAAGAAATCTACTTGTTTAGTTCTTAAGGAGCACAAAAGAAAGGATAAAAGGGGAGGGACCGATTGACAAAAGGAAAGTAGAAAAATTGACAAGATATGATCTATCTGTATCTAACGTATCAACTCAAAATATTGAAAATAAAAAGCGAAAGTTTTTATTTCGAAATACTTTGATATATGAGATGAATCCATTATTTCGATTTCTTGCTTGTTTTGTTACTGAATTAAGTTGAGTGGTTTTACATTTACAGACACATAAAAAACAATTTTTGTGGACAAAAAAAACAGTTTTGTTTTGTTTTATGTTATGACTCTTCCGTATACGTCTGCTTTGGTTCGAATGGGCATTCTGAAGAAACTTCAGTTTAGTTCTGCTATAGAAAAAAGAGGATTCTTGGCTTGAGTTTTTTCCTCCTGCCGAGAAAGCATTTATTCTGCAATTCATTTCAAAAGACTTCAATCGGTACACGCAAAAAATAGGCCAATTCCGCAGCTTTTTGCTCAATTTCTCGTGGAGTCAAATTCTCATCAGTACGAGTCAAGGGAACGGCCCCCTGGCCTCTGATTTCCATATAAAGGACACGACGAGCATAAATACCCTCTTTAACTTCTATTCTGATGGACTGAATATCTTTCATAAGGAATCGTAGAAAGATGCGACGATTTTTTCCAGGAAAACCCCAACGAAAAATACATACTATTCCCTCTTTTCTATCGAATCGATCATAACCACTACCTACATTCCAAAAAATCGTGCACCACAAATAGGAACTAATAAAGAGACCTGCGATCCCATAGAAAGACATCACGATTCCTTGTGGAAAAAAAATGATTTGCTGAGACGGAAATAAAGATATCAAATTCCTACCAAGATAACTAGAAGTTCCAACTAATAAAAACCCTAATGAACCAAAAAAAAGGATAGAGGCCCAGCAGAAATTGCTTGTTTTTCGAGACCCCACTATAAATTCTATCCATATAGATTCTGATCGCCAACTCATACATACTAGATCCAGTTGCATTTTATTGGAATTGAGAGAATAACCAAAAAAATTCGATTTGACTTTTTTTGTTTCCGAAGTAACTCTCATCAACTAGTACTGTTTTGATATGAACTTTTAGAAGTAATTCATCAAATTTCTTAGATCTAAAATCATCCCCTTTATATGATCCCCTATACAGATCTACTAGATATATAGACTTTAATTTCATACATCCGTTCGGTACCGATCCACTTGCTATAATTCATTTACCCCTATATCATGTTTACGTATGCATAAGAGGAGCTTTTTCATTTATGTTCGGGGAAGCCGGATGTTATACAATATTCTACTAAATAGATATCCGTGGCATCTAAGTCTTTGAAAAAAAAAAAATATATAAGATTTGGTCTTGGCCTTGGCCCCATCGAATCTAAAAAATCTTAGTTTTTTGAACATACAAAGATAAAGAAGCCATTGCAATTGCCGGAAATACTAGGCCTACTAAAGGCACAAAAATAGAGGGAAAGCTGCTGAAAGTTGTCATAAAATGGGTACCTCAATTAAATATTTGTACCTGTTATTGTTATATTGTTAGTTAGAAATATATCTTATAATGATTATATTATAATTCGTATATTATACTAAGTATATCTAAATACTAAGTAGATCTAAGCGAGTATATATATCTAATAAGTGCAAGGAATGTAGAATTAAATAAAAGGACTTGCCCATCTTTCTAAATCAAATAAAATAGGTGTATGATAAGATAATCCACTTTCTTTATTATCTTACTTTATTCTTACTTTTCTTATTATTAGTCTATTGTTCTTGTCTTCTAATTTGAATTTAATAAAGAAAGAGTTTATTACAAATTGTCGAAAGATTCGATTCGTTAGAATCCGATCCAAGAACAGGGATTTTTAGTCAAAATAGAATTCTCGGGAGATATAGAAAGATGCAAAACTCTATATTTATATTTTTTCTATATTTGAATTATATATACATACGCAATAGAGGAAGATAAAATTCGTTTTATTTGTCTCGCCAAATTCGAATTTCATTTCACAGAAGGAAAAATTCGCTTTTTATCTTGTTGATAGAGGTTTACTCATTAGTAATCAGTAATATCGGTAAAAAAATAATAATAATAATTATCTACATAATTCGTTTTTCGACAATTCCATTTTATGTCACAAAGTCAAAGCCCGCATAATGGGCTTTGACTTTGATTCTGATAAACTAACTAACTACCTTTTCACTACAAAGAAAATAATTTAACTTAAGACTCTACTTGATTGAATTTTGATTCAAAGGAAAAAACCGTGGAGCTGAACTAACTCACTCAGAACACCTTTTAAAGGATTACGTGGTACGATTGGATCGAATAAACCCTTATGGAATAAATATTCAGCCGCCTGTGAACCTTCAGGTATTGTTTTATTCAATGTTTGCTCAATTACTCTTTTACCCGCAAATGCAATATAGGCATTGGGTTCAGCAATAATGATATCCCCCAACATACCAAAACTCGCGGTCACTCCACCAGTAGTAGGAGATGTAAGAATTGATACATAAAATAACTTTTTATTTGATTGATAATCATATAAAGCGGAAGATATTTTAGCCATTTGCATCAAGCTCAAACTTCCTTCTTGCATGCGTGCTCCTCCGGAAGCACACACTAGAATAAGAGGTAAAAAATTATTGGTAGCATATTCGATCAAACGGGTGATTTTCTCGCCTACTACAGATCCCATACTACCCCCCATAAACTGAAAATCCATAACCCCGATTGCTATAGGAATACCGTTTAGTTGACCTGTGCCTGTTTGAATAGCCTCAGTTAATCCTGTCTTTCTTTGATAAGAATCAATACGATCTTTATAAGGCTCTTCTTCAGACTGAAATTCAATGGGATCCAGAGAGATCATGTCTTCATCCATAGGACCCCAAGTACCTGGATCAATCGAAAGTTCGATTCTATCTGAACTACTCATTTTCAAATAATATCCACATTGTTCACAAATATTCATTTTTGACTTAAACAATTTCTTATAATTTAATCCATAACAATTTTCGCATTGAACCCACAAATGCTTGTATAGATCGAGATCATTAGAACTTTCTTTTAGAGTTAAATCATTACCATTTGCGCGAGTTCTTATATTGAAATTCTTGCCTTCACTACTATTTCCACCTTCATCACAAATGTAATTATAAATATAACTATCATTGTAATTGTCACTACCACTTAAAATGTAACTATCAATACAGATTTGAGAACGAAGATAAGAGTCAATACAACTATTAATGTGATTATTCCAACTATAGTTAGTATCATACAAGTTAAAATCATAGTGGGGATCGTCATTTTTCGATCCATTCTTCATATAACTAGAATTACGATAATTATAAAAAAAACTTTCTAGTTCCCTCAAAAAAGAATGATCATTGTCAATCTCAAAAATTTGATTTTCACTATCAAAATATATGGAATAACTATCCTGATTACTATCCCTAATTAAAAAGGTGTCATCAGAAATGAAATTCCGAATGTCTTTGACGCCAACTAAATAATCAACCTTACTGTAATAACTAGAGCTGTCACTACAACCATGAATGTTTTTATCCGTATCATTTCTAGCCGGGTCTTCGTTTACACTAGTATTTTCAATAGGACCAAGGCTATCCATTGATTTACTTAGCCCACATCTGTATTCTAATTCCCCCCTAGACAAGATCAAATTGAACCATGATTTTTCCATAGAGCTTTCTTGCCTCTATTTACATGAAAGTACAATAGATGAATAGTCATTCGATGAAAAATCAATTGAATATTTTATTTCCTATCAGAATACGCATACTAGATACAATCGCTAGGGTTATTAACGAATAATGAGTGAATATTGAAGGATTAGAAATATCAATTTTCAATTATAAATAGTGATTTCCCCATGTTGTGGAAAATTCGCACTGAAAAAATTGAAAAATTTTTCTCCTATCAAGAACCTTTTTCGTAAAATCTCGTCTACTAATACAATAAGTTTCTATTCCAACACGGAACGAAAAGGACAACATACAGGATGGGTAGAAGAAGTTGTGATGCTTGGCTCGATCCATGATCCGAAACCGTGGGATATAGGATAGAAAAGAATACACCAATCCTAAGGATCCATACATAGGATTAATTATGGACCCAGGAGAAAATTTGAGTTGTGTTTAGTCTTTTATTTTTGTATTTAAGATCTTGTATATCTAAATAAAAATATATCTATCCAAAATATAGACAATAGGATCGGCTCAATCCTTTTAGTAAA